ATGAGTGATTTGGAATTATCTAATCTAGAAACAATACTTCCATATAACTTATTGGCTGAGAAACTAGTTTTAGGAAGTATTTTAACAATACCTGAAGCAATTTTAGTAGTTAGTGAAAAATTACCGATTGAAGCTTTTTATCTGGAGACCCATCAAATTATTTATAAAGCTTTATTAATTCTTTATGCTGAAGGGAAAACTATTGATTATATAAATCTAATCACATCTCTACAAGATAGTGGGGTTTTATTAAAGATTGGTGGGGCAAACCTTATTCTGAATCTTTTAAATCAAATAAGTAATCTTAGTAATCTCGAAGAATACATAGGATTGATTTACGAAAAACATTTAAGAAGATCACTAATTAGACTTGGGGAAGAAATAATCGAAACTGGTTATTTGACTCAAATACCTTTGGAAACGATTTTTACAAAAATTGAACAAAGTTTTTTTCTTTTATCTCAGACTAAGTCAAGAAAAAATCTAACTAGTGTTGAGCAAGGCATGCAACAAATTTTAAAAGAAATGGAAGAAGGCCTTAGAATTCCTAGATTACCTGGGTTGAAGACTACTTTTATAGAGTTTGATATAATAACTCAAGGATTCCAAAATTCTGATCTTATTATTATTGCTGGGCGTCCTTCAATGGGCAAAACTGCTTTTGCTTTTAACCTAGCGAAAAATGTAGCCCAAAACCATGATACAGGGGTAGTTTTTTTTAGTCTAGAGATGACTCGACAACAACTGTTATATAGATTACTCGCTTCTGAAGTTGAAATAACAAATACAAGACTAAGAGCATCTAGGATTAAAGAAACAGAATGGATCAAAATAAATAGTACTATTCGTAATTTGTCAAAAGTAAAACTTTTTATCGATGATACTCCGGACTTGTCTGTGGGAGAGATAAGGCTAAAAATAAAAACTATTAATTTAGAGTCATCAAAACGAATCAGCTTGGTAGTAATTGATTATTTACAACTATTAGAAGGTACAAATCAAAGTACAAACCGAGTCCAAGAACTTTCTATACTCACACGAGCTTTAAAAAAATTGGCACGTGATTTAAATATACCAATTATTGTCCTTTCACAATTAAGTAGAAACGTAGAGAGTAGGATTAATAAAAGGCCGATATTAGCAGATTTAAGAGAAAGTGGTTGTATTAATTTTTTAATTAAAAAGTCTACTATGAAGATTAATAAAACAAAAAATAATTCTATTTTTTGTTGGACCGGTAATTATCTCTCTAAACAAAAAATCTTTGATATTAAATTTACTGGTCAAAAGCCTACATATAGATTAGAAAGTAATTTAGGATGGTCTTTACTACTAAGTAGTAATCATAAAATTTTAACGAATAAAGGTTGGAAAAAAATGGATCAATTAGTAATAAATAATTTTATTAGTGCCAAACTATTGATTGGAATTAAATCTTTAGATAATCTGAATAGACATTCTATAACTTGGGATAAAGTTATTAGAATAATATACCAGAACTTAGCACCAGTTTATGATTTACATATTTCAAATTATTCTAATTATTTAACCAATCACTTGATTATTCATAACTCTATTGAACAAGATGCAGATGTTGTTGTTATGTTATATCGTGATGACTATTATAATAAGGAAACCTTAGAAAAAAATATTATTGAGTTGATAATAGCTAAACATAGGAATGGACCAATTGGATCAACTAAATTGATCTTTGACCCCAAATATCTTCGATTTTTTAATGTTTGATAATTCCCCTCCAAATCTAGGATATAGTTTTGAACCCTAAGCGATTAGAAAACTAATAATAAATAAATATAGAATAAATTTTTTTATATCTATTAGTTAGTAAATTAGCTCAAATTTAATTTGACCTAAGAAAGAGAATCAGTTTATCTTAGGTTAGGAAACTTACATATTTGGATTCCAAGAGCGCCCTTAGTTCAGTTGGTAGAACATAGGTCTCCAAAACCTAGTGTCGAGGGTTCAAATCCTTCAGGGCGCGTATTATCTAAAATGGGTTACTATTAAAATAACTCTTCAATTCAAAACTAGAAATCTTATAATAAAATAATAATTTTAAAATTATTAAATTCAAAATAAAATAAAATAAAATATATGGCCAAAAAAGTAACCAGCATAATAAAACTAGCTTTATCTGCAGGAAAAGCTGTTCCTGCACCTCCGGTAGGGCCAGCTCTTAGTCAACATGGTGTTAATATCTCAGCATTTTGTAAAGAATATAATGCAAGAACGATGGATCAAATTGGTTTGATTATTCCGGTAGAAATTTCAGTCTATGAAGATAGATCTTACACTTTTATACTAAAAACTCCACCAGCTTCAGTTTTACTAATCAAAGCTATTAATATAAAAAAAGGAGCTTCGGAACCAAATAAGCAAATAGTAGGATCTATTACAAAAAGTGAGATAAATAAGATTGCTGAGATAAAATTACCAGATTTAAATACAAAAAGTTTAGAAAGTGCTTTTAAAATTATTGCAGGAACTGCAAAAAACATGGGAATCACAATAACGGATTAAATTTTAAAATTTTTTATTTTTAAATAATGGGTCGAAAAAAGTATGAAGAAATTAAATAAGCGAATGAGAAGGAATAATCAAAAAATAGAAAAGTCATTATATAATGAAAGCGATGCAATCCGTCTTTTAAAAGAAACTGCAAATGCTAACTTTGTAGAATCTGTTGAAGCACATATTTCTTTATCCATTGACCCTAAATATAGTGATCAGCAATTACGAAGTACTTTAATTTTACCTAAAGGGACTGGTAAAACAAAGCGTATAGCAGTATTAATGCCGTTAGAAACAATTACGCCTGAATATAAGGAGTTAGCTGATATAGTTGGTTCAGATGATTTAATCGAAATGATAACTAAAGGAGATCTAAATTTTGACATTTTAATTGCTACTCCAGATATGATGCCAAAATTAGCAAAGTTGGGACGGATTTTAGGTCCAAAAGGATTAATGCCATCACCAAAAGCTGGTACGGTAACTACTGATATAAAGTTAACTTTAGAAGAATTCAAAAAAGGTAAATTAGAATACCGAGCTGATAAAACAGGTATCGTCCATTTGCTTATTGGTAAAAGTAATTTTGCTGATTCTGATTTATTAGAAAATTTAGTAGCTGTATATACTTCAATAGAAAATAATAAGCCCCCGGGAGTAAAGGGTCGTTATTTTAAAACTTTTCATATTTGTAGTACTATGGGACCCTCAATTGAAATTGATCTATCAACCTTAAAACTATAAGTCCAGTTTTCTTTTGATAAACGAATTAAAAAATAAAAAATAAAAATATGACTGAAAAAATTTCTACTTTAATCAATGAATTAAAAACATTAACTCTATTAGAGGCTGCCGAATTAGTTAAAGCTATAGAAGAGACTTTTGATGTTGATGCTTCCGCTGGAGGGGGTGTTATGATGATGAACGCGGGACCAGGAGCTTCAGAGGATAATGCAGTAGGAGAAGAAAAAACAGAATTTGATGTAAGTTTGGATGAAGTCCCTAAAGACAAAAAAATACCTATCTTGAAAGTGGTTAGAGCAGTAACAGAATTAGGACTAAAAGAAGCTAAAGAAGTTGTAGAAAACACACCAAAAGTAATCAAACAAGGATTAACAAAAGCTGCGGCAGAAGAGACTAAAAAAACACTTGAAGACGCTGGTGCTATTGTAACTCTTAAATAGTTATTACACTCGTTTAAAATAATCCTATTGTTCTTTAATTACTAAAGAATTAAAATAATCCTATTGTTCTTTAATTACTAAAGAACAATAGGATTATTATTTACTAAATAAATAATTAATACTCTAGTTTAACGAATCCAAAGATCTAGAATATATCTTCTTCCGCATGAGACTCGATTTTAAGATCTGATTTAGGATAAGCCACACAAGTTAAGACAAATCCTTTTTCTAGATGTTGGTCTTCTAAAAAAGCTTGGTCAGATTGATCTATGACTGAAAGATCTGGATTTTCTCCTACTAATTTTCCTGTACATGATGAACAAGCTCCTGCACGGCAAGAATATGGAAGATTTAATTCTTGATCTTCTGCAGCCTCTAAAATAGTTTGATCATCATTACAATCGATAACCGTATCAATATCTAACGCTTCATTTATAATGTGTACTTTATAAGTAGCCATAAAGTTAAATTGGTTATAAAAATAATTAATATTACAAGCAAAATTTATTTTAATCTAAATAATAACGTACCATAATGTACAAGTAGTAGATTAATTTGTCAAAGTTATTGTACTTTTACAAAAAAAAAAAAGTAAGAAAGTCAAAAATATGTTCATTTAATTAGGAGCTTAGACGAAATGGCATTACCATGGTATCGTGTTCATACTGTAGTACTTAATGATCCGGGTAGACTGATTGCGGTGCATTTAATGCATACAGGATTAGTTGCAGGGTGGGCTGGTTCAATGGCCTTATATGAATTATCTATATTTGATTTTTCAGATCCAATCCTAAATCCAATGTGGCGTCAAGGTATGTTTGTTATGCCTTTTATGACTAGATTAGGGGTTTCTAACTCCTGGACAGGATGGGATATAGCTGGTGAAAGAGCTGAGCCAATTGTAAGCTTATGGTGTTACGAAGGAGTAGCTTATAGTCATATTATATTATCCGGTCTTTGTTTTTTAGCTGCTGTTTGGCATTGGGTTTATTGGGATCTTGAGTTATTCCGTGATCCTAGAACAGGTGAACCTTCTTTAGATTTACCAAAAATTTTTGGTATACACTTATTCTTATCTGGCCTATTATGTTTTGGTTTTGGCGCTTTTCATGTAACTGGATTTTTTGGACCAGGTATTTGGGTTTCCGATGCTTATGGATTAACAGGTCAAGTTCAACCAGTAGCACCTTCATGGGGTCCATCAGGCTTTAATCCTTTTAATCCAGGTGGAATTGCATCACATCATATTGCAGCTGGAAGTTTTGGAGTTTTAGCAGGAGGGTTCCATTTAACTTTACGTCCTCCTCAACGTTTATATCGTGCACTACGTATGGGAAACATTGAAACTGTTTTATCTAGTAGTATTGCAGCTGTTTTCTTTGCAGCTTTTATTACTTCAGGAACTATGTGGTACGGTTCTGCAACCACTCCAATTGAGTTATTTGGGCCAACAAGATATCAATGGGATAGTGGATATTTCCAACAAGAGATTGAGCGTCGTGTTGAAGTTTCATTAAACGAAGGCTTATCCGAAAGCGAAGCCTGGTCAAGCTTACCAGATAAATTAGCTTTTTATGATTACATTGGTAATAATCCAGCAAAAGGTGGTTTATTTAGATCTGGTCCTATGAACAAAGGTGATGGTATAGCAGAAGCTTGGTTAGGACACCCAATCTTCCGAGACCGTGAAGGTCGAGAATTAGCTGTGCGACGTATGCCTGCTTTCTTTGAAACATTCCCTGTAATTTTAATTGATAAAGACGGTATTATTCGTGCAGATATACCATTTAGACGTGCTGAATCGAAATATAGTATAGAACAAGTAGGTGTTAATGTTAGTTTTTACGGTGGTAAATTAAATGGACAATCATTTAAAGACGCACCAACTGTGAAAAAATTTGCTCGTAAAGCTCAACTTGGAGAAGTTTTTGAGTTTGATAGAACAAGTTTAGAATCTGATGGTGTATTTAGAAGTAGTCCACGTGGTTGGTATACTTTTGGCCATTTAAATTTAGCTTTATTATTCTTCTTAGGTCATTTATGGCATGGTTCACGTACTATATTCCGTGATGTATTTACAGGTATTGGTTCTGAAGTTACAGAGCAAGTCGAATTTGGTGCATTCCAAAAATTAGGGGATGAAACAACTCGTAAGCAGGGCGTAGTATAATCTATTTTTTTAATTAACTAAAAGGAAAAAATATGGGCTTAGATTTTTCACAACTTTCACAACCAGCATTAGTTTATGCAACTTTATTGATAGGAACATTAATGGTTCTTTTTTTTGCTGTTTTCTTCCGTGATCCACCTAAAATATTAAAAGAATAGTTATAATTTATCTTTCCTATCTATAAAAAATTTATTTAGATAGGAAAGATAAATAAAAAAAGTAATTTAGTTTATAACGATTAATCCTCATGTTCTTCAAAAGGATCTCTTAAAAATTTTGAGTTTGGTCCAAACGCTGTATAGGTTGAATAAGCAGTTATCCCTATTAATAGGCTAGAGACAAAAATTATTAAAATGGTAGATGTTTCCATAGTCTTTACTTTATTTATAATTATTAAATTGCTATATTGACAAGAGATTGTTATTAATTAATTTAAACCTTTATTAAACTATGGCTTTTAAAACAAAATTAGGTGACATTTTAAGACCTTTAAATTCTGAATATGGTAAAGTAGCACCAGGTTGGGCTACCACATTACTTATGGGTATAACTATGCTGTTATTTTTAGTTTTTTTACTAATTATTTTACAGATCTATAATTCATCATTAATTTTAAATGATGTTGATGTAGATTGGCAAAGCTTAGGTAATTAAACCTAAATCCTAAGTAAATAAAATTTATTTACTTAGGATTTAGGTTTGATTATTACTATTAAGATAGTGGTTGTAATTTAGTTTTTTTAGGTAAACCTGTATAACTACTTACAAATTGTTCGAACTCTTTACCATCAATAGTTTCTATTTGAGTAAGTAATGTAGCTAATTGGTCAAGCAACAAACGATTTCTTTCTAAAATTGTACAAGCTTTTTCAAACCCATCTTCGACGATTTCAATAATTTGGATATCAATTTGATCTGCAACATCAAGGAAACAATCAGGTCTAGTTTGTACACGTCTCCCAAAAAAGATTTGGGGTTTTGGAAGTTCCATGGCCATCGGTGTTAAACTCGACATCCCAAATCTTGTAACCATTTGTCTTGCTAAAGAATTTACTTTGAAAAAATCATTACTAGCACCACTAGTTATCTCCATTTTACCAAAAATAACTTTTTCAGCCGCTCGTCCTCCAAGAGTACCTATTAGCCTAGATGATAATTGCCCTCGAGTCATTAAAGGTTGTTCATCAGGTGTAAACCAAGTTAATCCTTGAGCACGACCACGAGGGATTAATGTTACTTTTTGGACATCATCATGATTTTTTAATAAAGTACCGGCTAAAGCATGACCCACTTCGTGATAAGCGACCAACCTTTTATTTCGTGAGTCATTTAAAAGAACTCCTTCTAAACCAGCTACTATTCTTTCGATTGCTGTATAGATTTGTTTGATTGTTATTGTTTCTAAATTAGCTCGAGCTGTTAAAATAGCAGCTTCATTAAGTATATTAGCTAAATCAGCGCCTGAAAACCCTGCTGTTCGTTGCGCGATAAATTTAAGAGAGGTTTTTGAATCTATATTTTTATCCCTACTATGAACTTTCAAAATTTCTATACGCCCATAAATATCAGGTAAATAGACTGTTATTTGACGATCAAAACGACCAGGGCGTAATAAAGCAGAATCTAAAACATCTGCCCTATTAGTAGCTGCAATAACAATTATACCACTGGTTGGTTTAAACCCATCCATTTCTGTTAAAATTTGATTTAATGTTTGCTCCCTCTCATCATTAGTTCCTCCTACACCCGTTCCTCTTTGTCTTCCAATAGCATCAATTTCATCAATAAATAAAATACAAGGAGAGTTTCGCTCTGCAGTTTCAAATAAGTCACGGACACGAGAGGCACCGATACCAACAAACATTTCAACAAACTCTGATCCAGAGATACTAATAAAAGGTACACCTGCTTCTCCAGCAATTGCTTTTGCTAATAAAGTTTTTCCCGTTCCAGGTGGTCCAACTATTATTACTCCTTTTGGTGGGTTAGCACCAACTGCTGTAAATAATTGAGGCATTTTTAGAAAGGAAACAAATTCTTCAAATTCTTGTTTTGCTTCATCAATCCCAGCAACGTCACTAAATGAAACACCAGTATTTGCATCTAATTGAATTTTTGCACGAGCTTTACGTAAGTTACCAAAAAAGTCATAATTACTACCTTCAGAAAAAAATAGCTGAAAAACAACTAAAAGTAAGACTGGTATTAAAAGGACACTTAAAATAGACCAAGCTGAATCGAAAACTACAGCTGGATGTGCAGTAAAATCTATATTGTATTCTCTTAATTTTAGAATTAAAGAAGAATTTCTGATTGGTACTTTTACACCAATATGTTGTAATTTATCCCCTAAAGAGTTAAAAGCATCGAATACTATGATTTCGGCATTTTCATATAGATCTACCTTTTTAATATCACCTTTTTCTAAAGAACTTAAAAATTGATCAAAAGAAATCATTTGACTCGGATGACTATCTTTAAAGTTGACTAAATTACTTGCTAAATCTAAAAAATTATCCCATTTAAAATAAACAAAACTAGAAATGACTACCAGCCCAATCAAAAGTACATAAAAAATCCTTGGGGTTTCATTTTTCATAAATGCTTCTCCTTAGCATGTGTAAATAGTAATCTATTAATAACACATATTAGCAGAATAAACAATAGCATAGAAGTTTTACGCAAACTTAGTAGCAAATAAAATATAATAATGTCTATAACTATTAATTAAGAAATAAATAAAAGTATAAAATTATGATAGAAAAAGGCTCAAAAGTACGTGTTTTAAGAAAAGAATCTTATTGGTTTAATGATGTAGGAAGCGTTGTTATTGTAGAGAAAATTGCTTCAAACTATCCTGTTTTAGTCCGATTTACCAAAGTTAATTATAGTGGTACAAATACAGCTAATTTTAAATTAGAAGAGTTAGTGCCTGCGTAATTTTTTTTCTGTTTCTGTTTTAATTTTGAATTAAAAACAGAAACAGAAAAAAAAATTATTTATAATTATATAATTCAGTAGATACACCAGGAGAAAGATCCAAAACTAATAGTGTGTTTACTATTTCTTTTGAATTTGATTGAATATCTATAATTTTTTTATATCGACGGATTTCAAACTGTTCCCGAGAATCTTTATTCACATGTGGAGATCTTAAAACACAATATGACCTTTTTTTTGTAGGGAATGATATAGGTCCAGCAATCTTTATAATTGATTTATCATCAACTAAGACATCTAATATATTTTTACAGCATTCGCTTAAAATCAAGTGATTAAAAGACTGTAAAATAATTCGTATTTTTTCTTTTGCCATAAAAATATTGCTTATTTAATAATTTTTGAAACAACACCCGCACCAATTGTTCGACCACCTTCACGAATAGCAAATCGCATACCTTCTTCAATCGCAATTAAAGAAATTAATTTTGCTGTCATTTTAACACGATCGCCAGGCATAACCATTAAAGTTTTTTCGCCCTCATCAGTAATAAAGCTTAAGATTTCTCCTGTTACATCTGTTGTTCGGACATAAAATTGAGGTCTATAGCCTGGGAAGAAAGGAGTATGACGTCCACCTTCTTCTTTCGTTAAAATATAAAGTTCTGATTCAAAAGTATTGTGTGGTGTTATTGTTCCAGGTTTAGATAAAACCATTCCACGTTCTATCTCAGTTTTTTGTAAACCACGTAATAAAATACCTACATTATCTCCAGCAACACCCTCGTCTAAAGTCTTCTGAAACATCTCAACACCAGTAACTGTTGTTGACTTAGTATCACCTAAACCAACTAAATCTACTGTTTCACCTACTTTTACAATACCACGATCAATTTTACCAGTAGCTACTGTGCCTCGACCAGTGATTGAAAAAACATCTTCAATGGCCATTAAAAATGCCTTATCAACATCTCGGATTGGGGTTGGAATATAGTTATCAACAGAATCCATTAAACTATAAATTTTGTCAACCCATTTATTATCACCTTTTTTTAACGAGGGCTCGTTATTGATTGCATCAAGAGCTTGTAAAGCTGAACCAGTTACTATAGGTATATCCTCTCCAGGAAAATCATAGTTCGATAATAATTCTCTAACCTCTAATTCTACTAATTCTACTAATTCAAGATCATCAACTTGATCTTCTTTATTTAAAAATACTACAATATGGGGAACACCAACCTGCTTAGATAATAAAATATGTTCACGTGTCTGAGGCATTGGTCCATCAGCTGCCGAAACAACTAAAATGGCTCCATCCATTTGTGCTGCACCAGTAATCATGTTCTTAACATAATCTGCGTGGCCTGGGCAATCTACATGAGCATAATGACGACTTTCCGTCTCATATTCGACGTGTGCAGTGTTTATAGTAATTCCTCGGGCACGCTCTTCAGGTGCTGCATCAATATCTTCATATTTTTTTGCATTAGAATCTCCTGTCAATGATAAAACTGCAGTAATTGCAGCAGTCAATGTAGTTTTTCCATGATCTACATGTCCAATTGTTCCAATATTAATATGTGGTTTTGTACGGTCATATTTTTCGCGAGCCATAGTTTATAGTCCTTATTTTAATTTTATTTGTTTTACTTTTGGCGTTTAATTAAATATTATTTAATTAATAAAAATTATTATGAACGAAAATGTGCAAAAGCTTTATTTGATCTTGCCATGCGATGAGTTTCATCTTTTTTACGGATTGAATTACCTGAACCTTTAGAAGCATCGATAATTTCATTTGCTAATTTTATTGATATTGTTTTTCCAGAGCGGGTTCTAGCAAATTGTATAATCCAACATAGTCCTAAATTGATACCTCTAAACTTTTTTACTTCTATAGGTACTTGATAGGTAGAACCCCCTACACGCTTAGCCTTTATTTTAACGGCAGGGCTTACATTTTTCACCGCTTTCTCAAAAATTTTTAAGGGTTGACTGTTTGTTCTTTGCTTTATAATATCAAAGGCTTCATAAATAATTTTTTGTGCGACAGTTTTTTTTCCACTTTTTAAAATTTTTGAGATCATCAAGTTCACTAAAAAGCTATCATATACTGAATCAGCTATAGGAAATTTTCTTTTTTTATTTGTACGACGTGACATAATCTATTTTATTAATAAATATTTTTATTTTACTGGTTTTTTCATTCCATATTTTGAACGACCCTGACGTCGATCTTTTACTCCAATTGTGTCAAGAGTTCCTCGAATAATATGATAGCGCACCCCTGGTAAATCCTTTACTCGTCCACCACGAAGTAAAACTACAGAATGTTCTTGTAAATTATGTCCAATACCTGGGATATATGCCGTAACCTCGAATCCTGAAGTTAATCTTACACGGGCTACTTTTCTTATTGCTGAATTCGGTTTTTTTGGTGTTATTGTATGAACTCTTGTACATACCCCTCTACGTTGGGGACAACTTTTTAATGCTGGTGATTTTGTTCGGGGTTGAATTTTTTTGCGTCGCACTCTGATAAGTTGTTGTATAGTGGGCATATTTTAAAGTATTAGATATTAATTAATTAATTTGCCAGTATTAACTAGCTATATTTTCAATTTTATATTTTTTCAAAAACCTTTCAACACGGCCTTCAGTATCGATTATTCTTTGTGACCCTGTATAAAAAGGATGATTTCCTGACCAAATATCAACATGAAGTTCAGGTTTTGTTGAGCCTACAACCATAATCAATTGACCATCATAATAAACTTTTGTATCATTAAACCATTTTGGATGTCTGTTTTTTTTTGGCATATAAAGAGTGTTTATAATAAGTATATAATAAAATATTAAATTTTAATTAACGTTTTGAATATTGAGAAGCTTTTCTCGCTTTCTTTAAACCATATTTACGACGCTCTTTGATTCGCGCATCACGTTTTAAAAAGCCTTCCGCTTTTAAAATGGGTCTAAAATTAAGCTTATCTACTTTACAAAGAGCTCGCGCAATTCCTAATTTGATAGAGTCTGCTTGACCAGTTAAACCACCTCCTTTTACATTCGCTATAATCTTATATTCTTTATCTAATTTTACTTTTTTTAAAGGTAAATCTATTTGGTTTAAATAAGTAAAATTTTGTTGAAAGTATTGTTCTGCTTTATGGCCATTTACTTCACATGTTATTTGAGAATCTGCTCCTGAAAAAGGTACTAAATAAACAATTGCTGTAGATTCTTTTTTTCTACCTATCCCATAAACATATGGATGATTTTGATTTTGGCTTTTCATAAGATTTAATTATTATAATTCTATTTTTTGAGGTTTTTGAGACATATGTGGGTGTTCTTGACCTTTGTATACTTTTAACTTTGTAAATAGTTTTCGACCTAAGCGATTTTTAGGTAGCATTCCTCTAACCGCTTTTTCAAGAATACGTTCTGGGATACGAAGTTGTAAATCTTCAAAAGTTTCAATAGTCTTTCCACCAGGTCGCCCTGAATGACGGAAATATATTTTTTTGTTTTGTTTTTTTCCCGTAACATTTATTTTGTTTGCATTTATTATTATAATATAATCTCCAACATCTTGTGAAGGTGTAAAAATAGCTTTCTTTTTGCCTCTTAATAAAGTAGAGACTTCTGTAGCTAATCTACCTAAACATTTATTTTGTGCATCAATTAGATACCATTGTTGTTTTAAATTTAGTTGTGAAGGAATAAAAGTATCTTTCATAATAGTAGTAACGATATTAAATTGTAGTAAAAAAATTTTAAAAAAATATATATATTATTAATCAATAAGGTGGTTCAAAAAAGAGAGCTAGTTTATCTGTTATTTCTTCGACTGATTTAGGTCCCAAACCTTCTATAGTTATTAAATTAGGCGAAGGATACTGCATCAAGTCCCAAGTAAAGTTTATGCCAGCCTTATTTAAGAATTTAATTATCCGGTTTGATAATCCGAGCCCTTTTAAAGATCCACTTTCCATATCAGTTATTCGTTCTAGTAATCTTTCTTCTGGGGTAATATGCTCTTCTTTTTGAACTAGAGCTTTTTCTTTAGGAGATTTCTCTTTTCTAACTAAAGATTTTTCTTTAATAGGTTTTGTTTTACCAACTAAAGTTTTTTCATTAGGAGGTTTCTCTTTTCTAAGTAAAGACTTTTCTTTAATCAGCTTTTCTTTCTCAATCAAAGTTTTTTCTTTAGGAGGTTTTTCTTTCCCAAGTAAAGCCTTTTCTTTAATCAGCTTTCCTTCCTCAATCAGAGCTTTTTCTTTAGAAGGTTTCTCTTTTTCAAGTAAAGCCTTTTCTTTAGTAGACTTTCCTTTCCTAATTATAATCTTTTCTTTAGTTGGCTTTCTTTTTTCTACTAAAGTTTTTTTTTTAATCAGCTTTCCTTTCTCAACCAAAGTTTTTTCTTTAGGAAGTTTCTCTGTTAGTTTCCCGTCTTCGGCATTTTTATTTATAAGAGTATTAGAATTTTTAATATCCTTCTCCTTATAATCAAAACATGAAAACTCCATCGCCATAATTGGGGATAACATATACCCTATAATATTTCTGGCTTGTATAAGCGCTTGATGTGGTAATAAAGTACCATTCGTAAAAATCTCTAAGTGTAGCTCCTCATCTGTATTCTCAATATCTTGTAACAATGGTTTAACATAAGAATTTACTTTTACTACAGGTGCAAAATTAGAATCAATAGGAATGAAATCTGGAGACCCTTCTAGTTTTTGATCTTTAGCTAAAATGTAAGACTTCCCATATTCAATTTTTATTTCCAATTCAACTAAAGAATCATCAGAAATTGTTAATAAATGATTATTAGGATTTAATACCTTCATACCATGAGGCAATGTTAAAGCCCCTGCAGTTATTATAGCTGGTCCTTGAGTTTTTAATAGACCATAACAAGATTCCCCAACATTATTAGGGTCAGATATAATAATTTGTTTTAAATTTAATATAATTTCGAGAAGATCTTCACGAACCCCTTCCAAGGAACTAAATTCATTATTTATGCCAGGTACTCGAACACCTGTGATCCTAAAACCATATAAATTAGAAAGTAAAGTACGTCTTAACATATTACCAATCGTATTACCTTCACTTTGTTCTAATGAGGTAAAAACAAAATGCCCATAAAATTCATTAGAGTTGAATAAATCTAAGTCTACACACTTACATTTACTATATATTTTCATCGATTATCTCCTTTGGGTTAATATCTATATATTTAAGCTTTATAGAACTTAAATAAAAATTATCATAAAACTCTAGTAAATTTAATATCTCATTATCAGTTTTTGCTTTAATCACTTTAAACCCTTCTACGTTTAGGAGGACGACAACCGTTATAAGGTATAAATGTTACATCTTTAATCGAAACAATTCTTATTCCTTTTTGGTAAACTGCTCTAATAGCAGGCTCTCTACCTGGCCCCGAACCTTTTATAACAACTTCTAATCTTTTCAGACCATATGCTTCTTTAGCTATTAAAGCAGCCTTTTCGGCAGCTTTTTGCGAGGCAAAGGGTGTACCTTTACGAGACCCTTTAAAATCAACGGTTCCAGATGATGCCCACGATAATGTATTCCCATTTAAATCAGTTATAGTCACAATTGTATTGTTAAAAGTAGCGTGTACATGCATAGTACCAGTAACAATAGTTCTCTTCATTTTTTTTTTCATTTTTTACCTTCTCCAATCAGGGTTAAAATTTTTAAATACAATTTATTTATTTTTTCCTGCCACTGTCTTTTTTCCTCCTCTTCTAGTTCTACCATTAGTTCTTGTTCTTTGACCTCGAACAGGTAAGCCCGCACGATGGCGACGACCTTTAATAGAACCATTCTCCATTAAGCGCTTTATATTTAAATTTGTTAAACGGTAAAGATCTGCTTCCAGTTGGTAGTCTTTTTCTAAAACCTTTCTAATATTACTGATCTCTTCGTCAGATAAATCTTTTGTTCTAATTCCCGTTTCATCTGCATTTGTTAATCCGGCGTGATCTAAAATTTCTTCAGCACGTGATAAACCAACGCCATAAATGGCTGTTAAAGCATATTTAATTCTCTTATTATTTGCTAAATCTATTCCAAGAAATCGAACCATAGTTTATCTCCATTTTCTTTTTTAATTTAACCTTGTCTTTGCTTATGTTTAAGATTAATACAAATTACTTGAACACGACCACGGCGACGTATTACTCTACATTTCTCACACATTTTTTTTACTGACGGTCTAACTTTCATATTTTTTAAATTATATAATTTTTATTTGAATTCACCCCATACTGATTTCAAGCTTGAAAATCTAGAAAACATCTTCAGCTTTTAATAAATTTTGAACTTTTCTGAAAGTATCTACCAAAACGTTAACTAATATAAGTTGAGAAGTTAATCCAAATCCCCTTAAATTTAAATTATTTATTGGCAATAAGTATTCTAACCCATTAAGTAGAAAAAGAACAACAATAAGAAAAATCGCATTTAAAATAGTTAATCGTTTAATAGTTATTGATAAGTAATTTTGCGTAGCCTTTCCTGGGGTTATTCCTTTTATAATAACCGAGTTTTTCCTGAATTTTTCAGTCATATCTTTTGGGTCTAAAAGTATCGTGGAATAAAATGATGTGAAACCAAATACTAAAATTCCGTAAGTAGACCAATAAAAAAATTTACCAATTCCTATAGTTAAGTCTGTGGAAAGATAACTTAAAAATGAAAAAAACTCAATACTAATTAATTGTCCGTAAATCAATTTAGCAACAGAAGAAAAAATAACCATAACTGAAGAAGTAAAGACTAAAGGCATTACCCCCGCTTGGTTAACTCGAAGAGGTAAATTACTATCACTCCAAAGAGATAATTTATTTACATTTCGTAATAATTGACTCGCAGAAACTAATGGAATTTTTACCATTGCCTCATTTATATAAATACAACCAATTGTTGTTAAGAGAAATATCCCAGCAATAAAAAAACTAATTAAAATATTTTGAGTAGATAAAGCTAAAATTATAGCTCTAAGTTGATCCGGGAAATTAGAGACAATATTAAAACAAATCAATATTGACGATCCATTCCCAATGCCAGCTTTAGTAATTAATTCGCTAAACCATAATATAATCATTGATCCCGCTATTAATGTTGAACTTATTTGTATTAAAATGAATACATTCCAATTAAATATCAATGGCTGAAAACTATAAGCAGTTATGACACTCTCAATAATAGCACAAAAAAAAGTTAAGTATCTTGTATAATCGGTAAGTTTACGACGACCATATTCACCTTCTTCTTTTTGTAATTTTAAAAGAGTCGGGTTAATAGTTGTTAAAAGCTGAATTAGTATGGAAGCATTTATATTTGGTAAAATACCAAGACTTAATATACTAAAAGAAGCATTGCTACCTCCGGAAAAATTATTTAAAATTCCAGCAACTAAGGTAGTTGAAGTATTCGGTTCTAACAATGGAGAAAAAGTTTTAGTGTCTATATAAGGCAGCGGTATAAAACTACCAACCCTAACTAAAGTAAGTAATCCTATTGTCAAGAAAAATCGTTGTCGAAAAGATGGAGTATTTTTAATTCGTAATTGTAAATTCATGGAAAAATTTAAATAAATGAATAAATATTTTTTATATTAACAAATAGTTTTTCCACTAGTTTTTTTTAGTTTAATTTTTATTTTCCTAATATTTGTTCTAGTGATATTTGTCGTTTTTTAATTACTTGGTCAATTGTATTTAAACTCTTTAAAGCAGTAATAGTTGCCCTAGCATTATTTAAAGGATTATTCGAACCAAGTTGTTTTGATAAAATGTTTTTAATCCCAGCAAGTTCTAGAACAATACGTACAGCACCACCTGCAATAACACCTGTACCTGGAACAGCAGGTCTAATAAAAACTTTAGCACCTCCTTCTATTCCTACCATAGCGTGAGGAATGGTTTTCCCTTCAGCAATGGGGATAGTTATTACATTTTTTTTTGCATCAGTTTCTGCTTTTTTTATAGCCGTACTAACTTCTTCAGCTTTACCAACTCCAACACCAACTTTTCTTTCCATATCGCCAACAACAACTGTTGCCCGAAAGCTTATTTTTTTACCACCTTTTACTACTTTAGAAACCCGAGAAACTTTTACTACTCTTTGTTCCCAACGAATTTTTTTATTTGAAGTGGTCATAAATGTGCTAAAAAACTTAATAAATTTATATTTTAAAACTTTAATTACTTTAATTATTAAAAATGTAATCCAACCAATCTAGCACCTTCAGCTAGCTCTTTTATTCTACCATGATAAGATCTTTTCCCTCGGTCAAAGATTATTTCTTTAATATTTTCTTGTAATAACCTAGTAGCGATAATCTCACCTACAATTTTAGAAGCTACTTTATTTGAGGTTTTTTCACATTTTTCTTTTACTTCAATTTCTAAAGTAGAACAACTTAGAATTGTTTTTGAGCAAGAATCATCAATTACTTGAGCATAAATATGTTTATTGGAACGATAAATAGCTAAACGTGGTTTAAGATTATTACCTTTAATCTTTTTTTTTTCTCTTTTTCCCATAATTTATTATTTTCCTGATTTTCCTACTTTACGTTTAATAATTTCACCTTTATATAATACACCTTTACCTTTATAAGGTTCAGGAGGACGCTTACTTCTTATTGTTGCAGCTAATTGACCCACAACTTCTTTATCAAACCCTGTAATAATTATACCAACATTTTTTTCCACTATAATATCAATACCTACAGGTATTAATATTAAAATAGGATGGCTATAACCTAAATTTAAAACCAAATGCTTATCTTTTAATTGGGCACGGTAACCAACACCTTGAAGTTGAAGTGTACGCTCAAATTTTTGTGAAACTCCAATGACCATATTATTAATTAACGTTCGACTTAAACCATATAGTTGATTTGCAATTCTTGTGTCTTCATTTTTTTTTACATAAATAATATTATCGCTTAACTTTACCGAAATTAAATCTGAAATCTTTCTAAAAAGCTTACCATGTGGTCCTGAAATTTGGATTATATTTTCATTAACCTCGACTTGAACATTAGATGGAACCTTTATGGGTAGTTTACCGATTCTTACCATATAAATTTAAACCTTTATTACCAAATATAACAAATAACTTCACCACCGACGCCTAGTTTTTTTGCTTTATTATTCGTTATAATCCCTTTAGAAGTGGATAATATTGCTATTCCTAAATTATTTAAGATATTTGGTAAGTTACTTTTGTTTACATAGATTCTTAAACCAGGCTTACTTATTCTTTTAATACCAGTAATGATTGGTTGTCTTTTTTGATTATGATATTTTAAGCAGAGTAATAAATACTTTCGATTAGATAATTCAATTTCTTCAAAATTAGAAATATAACCTTCTTCTCTTAAGATTTTTACGACTGAAAGTGTTATTTTAGTTTTTAGAACTCGAACAATTTGATGTCGAACCAAATTGGCGTTCCTGATACGAGTTAATGTGTCTGCAATAATATCTGTGGTCACTGTATTTTCATACTCCTTTTAGTCAGTTAATGGAAAACCAAATTCTTTTAGAAGAGCAATTCCTTCATTTTTTGTCTGTGCCGTTGTTACTATAGAAATGTTAAAACCCTTTATTTGATCCACATTTTCATAGCTAATTTCAGGGAATACTAATTGTTCTTTTAACCCAAAATTATAATTACCATTACGATCAAAACCTTTTACGTCCAAACCTCTAAAATCTCTAATTCTAGGTAAGACAAGATGGATTAATTTCTCTAAGAAAGCATACATTTTTCTATCCCTAAGGGTTACAGTTATTCCCAGAGTCATTTCCTCACGGACTTTAAAACCTGCTATAGATTTTTTTGCCTTTGTCAATATTGGTTGTTGTCCTGTAATTAATCTTATTTCATCAATAGATTTTTGTAGGGTTTTGTTATTTTGCCCATCAACCCCTAGTCCACGGTTTAATTGAATTTTGACTAATTTTGGGACCTGGTGATTGTTTTTATAATTAAATTGCTTAATTAAATTAGGAAAAACTAAATCCTTATAGACAGATTTTAAACTCTTCGCTTTAATTTCATTATTGTTTATCATAAAATATTACTCCTGCTCCTGGTAAAGTGATACATTTGAACTATGAATCGGAAATTCAATTCGCTTAATTTCCCCATTTTGTTCTGGTCGTGTAGGCTTCAAATGTTTAACTTTTATATTAACACCTTCAACAATAAGTTTATTTTTCTTTTTTATTATTTCTTTAACAAGTCCTACTTTTCCTTTCTCTCGTCCAGAAATTATTTTTACTTTTTCGCCTAGCTTGATATTTACTTTTATTTGTAATTTCATTTTCTTCTTCATTTAAATAACCTCAGGGGCTAATGAAACAATTTTAGTAAAATCCTTTTCACGAATTTCTCGTGCAATTGGACCAAAAATTCTTGTTCCTTTTGGATTTTTATCAAGGTTAATAATAACTGCAGCATTATCATCAAAACTAATGCTAGTTCCGTCTTTACGAGAAGTCTCTTTTTTTGTTCGGATTACAACCGCTTTAACAATGTCAGACCTTTTAGTTAGCATGTTTGGTGTAGCTTCTTTTACAACTCCAATAATAACATCACCAAGCTTTGCATATTTGCGACGACCGCCGAGTACCCGAATACACATGATTTTTTTTGCACCTGTGTTATCAGCTACAGTTAAATACGTTTGTGGTTGTATCATAGTAAATTTAAAAAATCTTAATTAACGATTACTGCTTTATTTAATATCTTTTTAACTACCCAACGTTTTTTTTTGCTCAAAGGTCGGCTTTCCTCTAATAAGATTTCGTCTCCAATATTACAAATATCATCTGCATCATGTGCTAAATATCGTTTTGTTCTTACTATAATTTTTGAATAAAACTTATGTTTATAACGGTACTCAACAGCAACAACAACACTTTTTTGCATTTTATTGCTTATTACAATACCAAGTCTCTGCAATTTAACCATAAATTATTATTCCTTAAGATAATTTTCTAATTGCTTTTTTTATCATTAATAATTGTGCTAGTCTATGTTTTCCATGTTTAAACTGATGGGATTTAAAAGATTGTTTTGCTCCACGGCGCAAGCGTAGTTTAAATAATTGTGTTTTGATGTTTAAAATTTCATTTTCTAACTCGTCTTTCTTTAAAGTTTTAATTTCATCCATTTTTGGCAAACTCATAATAAGTATCCTCTCTTCTTTACTTTGTAAGAAATTTTGTTTTGACTGGTAACTTATAAGAAGCAATCAACATTGCTTCTTTTGCTAGTTTTAAAGGAACACCACTTAATTCAAATAAAATGGTACCAGGTTTTACTACTGCTACCCAATATTCAACTGAACCCTTTCCTGACCCCATTCTTGATTCTGCAGCTCTAGCCGTTATTGGTTTATCTGGAAATACTGTAATCCATAATTTACCATTACGTTTTGTATATCGTGTAATTGTTCTTCTTGTTGCTTCTATTTGGCGTGAAGTTAACCAGGTTGGTTCTAATGCTTGAATAGCATAATCTCCAAAATTAATTGTATTCCCACTGGATGCTTTTCCCTTTAATCTTCCACGGTGCTGCTTTCTGAATTTTGTTTTTTTAGGACTAAGCATTTTATTAAGTTTTTTAATATTATTAAATAGATTTTTATGCTAATACTTCATTTTTAAAAAGCCAAATTTTAATTCCTAAAATCCCATAAGTAGTCTGGGCCACTTTATAAGAATAATCTATATTAGCTCTTAATGTTTGAAGAGGTACACGTCCTTCACGAACCCATTCTGTTCGAGCAATCTCTGCACCATTTAATCGACCCGCTATTTGAACCTTAATTCCTTTTAGTTCATCTTCTGTTCTATAACGTCGAAGAATTTCTCGAATACATTTCCTGAATGATACTCGTTCTTCTAATTTTTTTATTAAAACATCGACTAGTATACTGGCCTCTGTATATGGTTTCGTAATTTCAACAATATTAATTAAAACTTTTGTATTTTTTAAAAGCAAACTAAGCTCTTCATCTAATGTTCTTAATAGTGATCCTGACTGACCGACAATACGACCAGGTACTACTGATTGTATTTCAATATAGACTCTTTTTTTTGTCTTATTACGTTTAATAATAAGTTTAGTTATCCCGGAATAACCAACATTGTTTGAAATCAGAAATTGAAAAATATATTCTCTAATCTTATAGTCTTCTTTTAAAAAAGAAATATAAGAGTTTGTTCCACTATACCATAATGATCGATCTTCTTGTACAATTCCTAGTCTAAAGCCCAAAGGATGTGTTTTGTGTCCCATAATCTAGTTTAGTATTAGTTTTATTATAAATATATTTGCTAATCTCTTAAATAGCTGGTTCTAAAATGATAGTAATATGGCAGGTCGGTTTACGAATTTGATAGCCTCTTCCTTGCGCACGTGGTCTAAATCTACGTAGTACAGGGCCCTGATCAGCAAAGACAATTTTAACAAAAAGGTCTTCTTTATTTAAACCATTGTTATTCTCTGCATTTGCAGCTGCAGAATTTAAGACTTGCCAAATAGGTCCGCAAGCCCTATACGGCATAAATTGTAATAACATTAAAGCTTCTAAATAAGAGCGCCCACGAATTTGATCTAAAACACGCCGAACTTTAGTGGATGATATTCTAATATATTTACTTACGGCTTTTCCTCGTTGTTTATTTTCCATTTATTTATAATATATTTATTTTTTTTTTGTTCTTCTATCACTACTTTTTATATGTGAGCGGAAATTTCTAGTTGGTACAAACTCTCCAAGTTTATGACCAATAATCTGATCAGAGATAAAAAGTGGAATATGCTTTTTGCCATTATAAACTAAAATAGTATGACCAATCATTGATGGAATAATCATAGATGAGCGTGACCAAGTTTTAATGGATGTTTTTTTTCCGGTCTCATTCATTTTTTCTACTTTTTGTAGTAAATGATAAGCTATAAAAGGGCCTTTACGAAAAGATCTTGACATAAATTTGTTTAAAGATAAAATTATAAAAATATTTAGTTTTATGGTCGCGAACGAACAATATAGATATCACTATATTTTTCTTTTTTTCTTGTTTTAACTCCCAGAGCTGCTTTACCCCAAGGAGTGTATGCTTTTGGACGACCAATTGTGGCACGACCTTCCCCACCCCCATGTGGATGATCACAGGGATTCATTACAGAACCACGTACTGTTGGTCTGATACCAAGCCAACGCTTACGTCCTGCTTTTCCTAATTTAATATTGTTATGATCTCTATTACTAACACTACCAATTGTCGCGTAACAACTGTTATGGATGATTCGAATTTCTTTAGATGGTAAACGTATTGTTACGTAGCTATTTTCTTTTGCTAGGATCCTTGCAGAGGTACCAGCAGCTCTTACAATTTGCCCACCTTTATTATAAGACAATTCTATATTATGGATAGATGTTCCTAAAGGTATATTCGCTAAAGGTAATGCATTTCCAATCTCAAGAGGAGCATTTATACCTGACATAATTTTATTACCTACTTTTAAAGAATCGGGACAAATAATATAGTTTTTATCACCATTTTCATAATGAATTAATGCTATTCTAGCATTACGGTTTGGATCGTATTCAATAGAAAATACATGACCTAATATATCGTGCTTTTTACGTTTAAAATCGATAATTCGATATCTTCGTTTGTGCCCTCCACCATGATGGCGGGTTGTTATTAATCCCTGATTATTACGACCCTTCTTTCGATGGTTTCTTCCAATTAATTTTTTTTCTGGTTTTTTTTTGGTAATTTCATCAAAAGAAGAAAAAACCGTATTTCTTGTACCAACTGTATAAACTTTACAAATACGAATAGCCATAAATGTTACTCCTTTTCTCCTTTATTTAATAGTCTTTTTATTAGTTAGTAGAAAAGAGATCAATTTTATTGTCCTTTGCTAATTTAACTATTACTTTTTTGTAACGAGGCCTAAAACCTATGGATTTACCCATACGACGTTTTTTCTTAGGCAAATTACAGCTATTAATTTTAATAACATTTACATTGAATAAAAATTCAATTGCTTGTTTTACATTAACTTTAGTTAGTTTAGGATCAACTAAAAATGTATACTGATTATTTTCTAATAATAAATTTGTTTTAATAGTTATAACAGGGCATTTTATCAAATCGATACTTGAACTAAACGTTATTCTAGCCATTGTAGGTTTCCTCAATTGTTTTTAAACTATCTTTCGTAATAAATAAATTTTGGGCTAATAGAATTTGTTTTAAATTTAAATTATTTGCAACTAATACTTTAATCGTTTTTATATTTTTAGTTGATTTAATTAATTTTTCCTCTATTTTTGGAACAATGATTAATGTATTTTCAAATAAATTTATATTAAAGCTCTGTAATATTTTAATAATATCATTGGTTTTATAATCTAGTAAGTTAAAGTTCTCTAATACTGTAATGTCTTTCTCTTTTGCAACTAATAAGCTTCTTAGACTTAACTGCCATTCTTTACGGTTTATTTTATTTGAATATAATTTTGGTTTTGGTCCAAAAGAAACACCTCCACCCTTCCAGAGAGGAGATGTATTAGACCCTGCACGAGCTCGGCCAGTACCTTTTTGTTTCCAAGGTTTGCGACCTCCACCTTTAACTTCTGCTCTTGTTAAGGTATTTGCCGTACCTTGTCGTTCGTTAAGCCTTTGTGTTAAATAGGCACGTTGAATAACATAATTGTTTGTTGTGACTACGTCTTTTAGCTTTAGATTTAATGTTATTTTATCACCGCTCTCTTTTCCTGTGATACTTTTAATAGGAAAAGTAATAAGTTTTTGTAAAATCATAGATAATCTTTTAATTTATTATTAATATTTAATTTGAAGGAATAATTTTTATTAAATTTCCTGGTTTACCTGGCACACTTCCTTTTAAAATTAAAAGATTATTTTTTAAATCAATCCCTAAAATTTTTAGCTTTGATACGGTAATTGTTTTTGCTCCTAATTGTCCAGCCATCAATTTACCAGGGAATACTCGCCCTGGGGTAGTTCCAGGACCGATCGAACCAGGAGCTTTGTGGTTTTTAGAACCATGTGTCATCGGTCCACGTTTAAATTTATGTCTTTTGTGATTACCACTGAATCCTTTACCTATGGATTTTCCAGTAATATTGACAAACTGTCCAATCTGAAAATGATCCACATTTAATACTTGTCCTAACGAATAATCTTCTTGTTCTGTAACTCTATACTCACATAAATGAGATAAAGGGGGCAATCCATTTTTTTTTAGATGACCCAATTCTGCTTTTTTAAGGTTTAATTTTTGTCCTTTAGAATAGCCAATTTGGACAGCATTGTAACCATTAATTTCTTCTGTTTTAAGCTGAGTAATAACACAAGAACCAACACGTATTACAGTAACTGGTAAAGCTAAACCATTTTTATCAAAAACTTGCGTCATCCCAATTTTGTTTCCAAAAATTCCAATAGACACTATTATTTATACTCCAAATTTATATTTTAAAACTAAATTAATATCATTTATAATACTAACTGAAACAATCAACATATAGATTAAGCTGGGTGTGAAAAAGATTATCCAATTTTATTTATTAATAGTCTAGTTAATTTTTGTCTATGACCAATTTTTTTACGATATTTTTTTTTTGGTTTCATTTTAAAGACAATAATTTTAGGCCCTAAGAAATGTTTACTTATTATTCCCTTTAATACGATACCCTCTAAGTATGGTCGTCCAATAAGAGTATTTGCTTCCTTTTTAACGAATAGGACTCGTCTTATTAAGACCGTACTACCAATTTTAAGGATTAATCTATTAAATTCAATAAATTTTTTGGGTTCTACCCAAAATTGTCGACCGCTAGCTTCTATGATTGCATATTCCATTGAATAAAAATTATAAAGCCTCAAGTAATAGTTTTTCAAATTTCTAGATGCTATACTGTAATGTTTTTTAAGAGAAAATTTAAAAGTCTTGGCATAAGCTATCTTCCCAAAGGACTCCTCCTTAAGTATTGTAACTGTTATAGTGTTTCACCATTGAGTTCGAAATGGGTCAATGTGGTTCCACTATCCTTTAAACACCA